ATAAACAGAGCGAGATCTTATGCTTAGACGAGCCAGAGCCAGAGGAGGATGAAGAAGAGGATCTTTCTCATGTGATTAAGTCAGAACTGGAGGAAGGGGACGAAGAAACGATTATAGTGAATGCAAAGAAAATGATAAAGAATCAATTCAATTTTCACGTTAAAGGGAAAAAGAGACCCGTTTATGAAACTTTTGATCTAGATGGGAATCAAGAAAATTGGAAATTCGAAATAAAAGAAGACCCGCTCTTCGACGAACGTCTTGCAACTCTTCTTTTCGATTTTCAACACTGGAATCGCCCATTTCAAGCTATAAAAACAGATCGAGTGACAGCTCACTTAAGAAAAGATCGATTCACAGCTAACTTGAGAGATCCTATACAAAATAGGATGTCAGAATATTTTTTTCATACATGTCGAAGTGATGGAAAGGAAAGAATATCTTTTACGTATCCATCTGTTTTGTCAACTTTTTTGGAAAAGATACAAAGAAAAATCTCTTTATTGACAACAGAAAAACTCACCTCTACGGAATTGTATAATCCTTGGAATTCTAACAATGAACAAAGAAAGAAAACCCTAAGTAATGAGTTTTTAAATAGAGTAAAAAATCTAGATAAAGGATTTCCTATTCGGAATATACTTGAGAAAAGAACTAGGTTATGTAGGCATAAAAGGAAAAAAGAGTATTTACCTAAACTATTGGATCCTGTATTGTGCGGGCACTCTCGGGGAAAAGTCCACTTTCAATATGCACCCTTTCTTCAAAATAAAGTAGGACTTCCTCTAGAAGAAATAGAAAATGAGAATTTCGGAGGGATGGCAAATAAAATGTATCTTATCCTTTTGACTACTAATTATCAAGAATTTGAACCAAAAATAGATACATTTAATAGAAAATCATTCTCATTTACTACTAATTATCAAGAATTTGAACCAAAAATAGATACATTTAATAGAAAATCATTCTCAATAAAAATTGCTTATTTTTTGAACTTAGTTAATGAATTTGTTTTGAACTTAATTAATGAATTTGCTGGAAAATCACTATCAAATTTCATTTTTAAAGGGCTCTCTTTATTTCCAGCTCGCAAGGAAGAAAAAATCGATTTACAGGAAGACGATCGAATACTAATTTTAAACTCTTTATTGTCTAATGCAGTACTACATTGGCGAAAGAAAATAATTGAACGCTGTACTAACGCACTCGCACTGGTGAACAGGGTGCAAGAAATCGACGTAGCGAATCCTCCAGATTGAAATTTTGTACGAATAAAAAGACGTGTAGATATTTTTGTCAATACTGATGATGGGGTCCCAGCAAAATATACAGCGCACAGTTAAAAATAAAGATACAGTTAAAAATAAAGATTTAAACAAATCGAATTTCTCTGAATTGGATTTATTACTCAAAGTAAAAGATAATTCTAAAAAACACAACAGATATAATCTTTTATCACATAAATCCATTAATTATAGCTATAGCGGCGATAAGAAAAAAATTTGTTTTAATTACAAAACCGATAAAATGAAAAGGGAATTCTTTCATATCTTAAGAGGTACACCTTCGCTAAGTATACCTAACTCTAATTTCCCGAATTCTCTAGAAAATTTCAAAAATTCTCTACAATCAGAGGGGATTGCCGATTCTCTAGAAACAGAGGACTTTCTATTTTTTCTAGAATTAGAGGGGATTCCCGAATCGGAGTGCGTTCCAGGTTTTCTAGAAGCAGAGAATCCTGCCAAATATCTAGTATCACAGAAGTCTTTTGTTGCCGATTATCTAGAATCAGAGGCTCTTTTCGATATGGAGAAAAGCCCGAAGAGAAAATATTTGGATTGGAGAATTTTCCATTTTTGTCTTACAAACAAAGAAAAAATGGAATTCTGGATTAATATTGAAAAAAACAAAGAAAATACTGAAACGGAGAGTAAGGGGAATAAATATCAAATAATTGAGAAAGACGGTGACCGAGATCGTTTTTGTGACAAAGATATTTTGTATCCTATGCTTGTCAAAAGAGGTCAAGAATTTGTAAAAAGACACCCACCTGAGTTAGATTGGATGGGAATGAATGACGAAATAGTATACTGTCTCGTATCAAATTTTGAATTGGGGTTCTTTTTTTCAAAATTCGACAAACTTTACAACGCATATAAGAGAAGACCGTGGGTAATACCAACCCAATTACTTCTTTTCAATTATAAAGAAACTCGATTTCAGAACCCAGTGAATCTTCAATCAATTCTCAGAATACCAAAGAGAACCACCAGGAGAACAAGAAACACCAGTAGAAGACTAATCACCAGTAGAAGCGTAATCACCAGTAGACCAAAAATAAAAAACGCCAAGAGAAGAATAATCATCAGGAGACCACAAACCAGGAGCAGAATAATCATCAGTACACCACAAAGCACCAGGAGAAGGAGAACAAAAAACACCAGTAGAACAGGAAACACCAGTAGAACAGAAAACACCGGTTGGCGGAATTTTCTTTTGAGTCCACTCAAACGGCGAGCTCACCAGCCATTCAGAGCGACCATAGATGCTAAGGATGTAGACGAAAGCATTTCGTCGAATATCCAAACATATACTTACCTGCTAAAAGACAAGGCCTTCTTTCAAATTTCAAAAGGACAAAACAAAGAAAAATCTATGGATTAAATCCTTGATTCGACGAAGAGAATTTAATGTGGACATTTTTGCTTTTCGGAGTCAAAAGAAAAATGCTCGGCTTAAGGATAGGACTAGGGGAGATCTAAAATTGATCTCTAGAGGAAGATTGGTTGTTGAGATTCCGCATGTACCGAAAAAAAACAAGACGAAGCTTAATGGAAAATTTCTTATGTATCAAACCATAGCTATTTTATTGGTTCATAAGACCAAACAACAAATTAATCAAGGATGCGGAGAAAAAAGCTATATTAATAAAGAGAATTTTTTCAAATCTATTGAAAGACTTAAAAGTCTAATTGGATTTAGAAAGAAAAAAGATTTTCTTGTTCCTGAAAATCTTTTATCCACTAGAAGTCGTAGAGAGTTGAGAATTCTACTCTCTTTCAATTCAAAAAAAGAAAATGATATTCATATGAATACAGAACTTTTCAAAAGTAATAATAGAAAAAACTGCAGCCGCTTTGACATTATAGAAAAAAGTAAATATTTTGATAGAGAGAAAAAGAAACTACTTCAATTCAAACTTTTTCTTTGGCCCAATTTTCGATTCGAAGATTTAGCTTGTATGAACCGCTTTTGGTTTAATACAAATAATTCCAGTCGGTTCAGTATGTTAAGGATACGTATCTATCCACAATTGAAAATGAAATAAAGGTACGTTTGTCATATATATATATTCTATAGCATATCTGATCTAATATAGGAAAACAAGGATATAGACACATTCCTTGTTTTCCATTCTATATTCTATATTCTATTCTGATACCTGGAATTCGATTGCCTATCAATTCTATCTAGAAAGGAAGCCATGGAATTTACTTTGAGATACAAAATTTTCTCTTTTGTAAGTGAAGAGATATACTATCCTTTTTTATTTCTAGCCAACTAAAAAAAAAGAAAAAAAAAATTGTATTAATTAATAAGAAATTCTATTTGACAAAATTCGGAATTGCTAACGAATTGAAGATTTTTGTGTATAAAAAGAAAAATGAATTGACATTCTTATTTATTATTCTTATTCCATTTTTTGTTATTATTCCTGATCAATAAAACTATTTTAAAAATGGGCGGTAGGAGGAGGATTTCATTTTATGGTAAAAAATTCACCATCTTTATTTCAAAAGAGGAAAACCCCGGATCCGTTGAATTTCAAATAATAAGCTTTACTAATAGGATACGAGGACTTACTTCACATTTTCAATTGCACAGAAAAGACTATTTATCTCAAAGAGGTTTGCGGAAAATTCTAGAAAAACGACGACGGCTACTATCTTATTTGGCAAAGAAAAACCCACTAGGTTATAAAAACTTAATTAGCGAGTTGGATATTCGGGAGTCAAAAACGCGGTAATTTGAAATTAAATTATTTGATTTATTCGATCTTGAATTTTGATGAATTTCTTTTCGTCTTCAGCAATTCATAGAAGAATGAATCGAGGAAATCACTATGAATGTACCAGCTAAAAGAAAAGATTTTATGATAGTCAATATGGGTCCCCATCACCCATCAATGCACGGTGTTCTTCGACTCATCCTTACTCTAGACGGTGAAGATGTTATTGACTGTGAACCAATATTAGGTTATTTACACAGAGGAATGGAAAAAATTGCGGAAAACCGAACAATTATACAATATTTGCCTTATGTAACACGTTGGGATTATTTAGCGACTATGTTCGCAGAAGCAATAACAGTAAATGGGCCAGAACAGATTGGAAATATTCAAGTACCTAAAAGAGCCAGCTATCTCAGAGTAATTATGTTAGAGTTGAGTCGTATAGCTTCTCATCTGTTATGGCTTGGTCCTTTTATGGCGGATATTGGTGCACAAACTCCTTTTTTCTATATTTTTAGAGAAAGAGAGTTAATATATGATTTATTTGAAGCAGCTACAGGTATGAGAATGATGCATAATTATTTTCGTATCGGAGGAGTAGCAGCGGATCTGCCTTATGGTTGGCTAGATAAATGTTTAGATTTTTGTGATTATTTTTTAACAAGAATTGCTGAATATCAAAAACTTATCACACGAAATCCCATTTTTTTAAAACGAGTTGAGGGAGTGGGTATTATTAGTGCAGAGGAAGCAATAAACTGGGGGTTGTCGGGACCAATGTTACGAGCTTCTAGAATACAATGGGATCTTCGTAAAATTGATCATTATGAGTGTTATGATGAATTTGATTGGGAAGTCCAATGGCAAAAAGAAGGAGATTCATTATCTCGTTATTTGGTCCGAATTGGTGAAATGACTGAATCCATAAAAATTATTCAACAAGCTTTGGAAGGAATTCCAGGGGGGGGTCATGAAAATTTAGAAACCAGACGTTTGGATTTTTATAGAAAAAGTGATCCAGAATGGAACGATTTTGAATACCGATTCATTAGTAAAAAAGCTTCTCCTACTTTTGAATTGACCAAACAAGAACTTTATGTAAGAGTAGAAGCACCAAAGGGAGAATTGGGAATTTTCTTGATAGGGGATCAGACTGGGTTTCCTTGGAGATGGAAAATTCGTCCGCCGGGTTTTATCAATTTGCAAATTCTTCCTCAATTAGTTAAAAGAATGAAATTGGCTGATATTATGACAATATTAGGGAGCATAGATATCATTATGGGAGAAGTTGATCGTTGAAATGATAATTGATACAACAAAAGTACAAGCTATTAATTCCTTTTCCAAATGGGAATCCTTAAAGGAGGCTTTTGAAATTGTGTGGGTACTTGGTCCTATTTTGACTCTTGTATTGGCAATAACGATAGGCTTACTAGTAATTGTGTGGTTAGAAAGAGAAATATCCGCAGGGATACAACAACGAATTGGGCCTGAATACGCTGGACCATTAGGAGTTCTTCAAGCTCTAGCGGATGGAACCAAACTACTTTTCAAAGAAAATCTTTTTCCATCTAGAGGGGATACTCGTTTGTTCAGTATCGGACCGGCCATAGCAGTCATATCGACTCTATTAAGTTATTCAGTGATTCCTTTTAGTTATCATCTTGTTTTAGCGGATCTAAATATCGGTATTTTTTTATGGATTGCCATTTCAAGCACAGCTCCCCTTGGACTTCTTATGTCGGGATATGGATCAAATAATAAATATTCCTTTTTAGGTGGTCTACGAGCTGCCGCTCAATCCATTAGTTATGAAATACCATTGACTCTTTGTGTATTATCCATATCTCTACGTGCGATTCGTTAAAAAGCCTTTGCTATCCCCCCCTTTAATTTTTTTTTTTTTCTTTTTTTTTTAGGAAATAAAGAAGAGAAATCATTTGAAGGAATATCCTCTCATTTTATATTCATCATTTGAATTGATGAACTAAATTTGATAGCTATATGAGTGAAAGAAAACAGCTTTGAAATTTGCAGTAAAAAAATCGAGACTCATTTCTGATGTACAAGAATAATACAAAAATAAACATAAGAAAATGAGACCATTTGCCCCAAGATTGGTTGATTAGTCATCCTGGCTTGAAGCGGGTTCAAAAAACGGACTCTATTGAGTTTTTACTATTATGTCTAAGTATTACCATAATGCAAACGAACAATTGAAGACAAATGTGTGCGTGGTTAGGAACACCAAGATACACAAAGGATTAGTAATCGAGATTTTGGAAATTATCCAATAGGGTATTTCTTCATAATATAATAAAGAATATTAATTGGGGCTTTCAATTAGTAGAAATGCTAAAGCAGTACTCCCCAAGATTCCGATTCAGAGTATGCTCCTACCGCATGATTAAAGAAATAACTATCAAAAACGAAAGAATCCTTTCTTTTTTTTAGAAAGAAGAATAGAAACGAAAAAGGATCCTTTGTTCTTCTTTTTTTCTTATATCTATTTATATTCGTACAAATCGAATTCATATCATAATTCATGAACTAAACTAATAGAATGTCTAATTCTTTTTCGTAATTGAAAACTAAAAGTTTCAATATATATTGACATTTCTGCAACGAGTATTTTATTGAAGGATAAAAGTTATTGCTAAAGAAAGAAAAAGAAAAATTTTGAAAGGATAAGATTGATTCCGAAGTACTTTTTTAGTATTCTAACAGACGGAATTTCATTGGTCGAATTTGGGAATGTTTCATAGATTTTAATCTTATTTATATGACAAATAGATACAAATATGTGGAGATAAATAATATCATCTAGTCCTTATATTTTTTTATGACCTTCGAGGAGCCGTATGAGGTGAAAATCTCATGTACGGTTCTGTAATAGCGATAGTAACAGTGATGTTATCATCGACTATGATTATCTAACAGTTTAAGTACAGTTGATATAGTCGAGGCACAATCAAAATATAGTTTCTGGGGGTGGAATTTGTGGAGACAACCTGTAGGGTTTATCATTTTTTTTATTTCTTCCCTAGCGGAATGTGAGAGATTGCCTTTTGATTTACCAGAAGCAGAAGAAGAGTTAGTAGCAGGTTATCAAACTGAATATTCGGGTATCAAATTTGGTTTATTTTATATTGCTTCCTATCTAAACCTATTAGTTTCTTCCTTATTTGTAACAGTTCTTTACTTAGGCGGTTGGAATATCTCTATTCCATACATATTCGTTCCGGAATTTTTTGAAATAAATAAAATAAGTGAAGTCTTTACAATAACAATAGGTATTTTTATTACATTGGTTAAAACTTATTTGCTCTTATTCATTTCTATCACAACAAGATGGACTTTACCTAGACTAAGAATGGACCAACTATTAAACCTTGGATGGAAATTTCTTTTACCTATTTCTCTTGGTAATCTATTATTAACAACCTCTTTTCAACTCCTTTCACTCTAAAAGCAAGATTTTTCTATATTCATGACTTGTCTCAAACAAGATAAAGAAACAAACATAAAATTATTCATAAAAATTCACGATATGCTCCCCATGGTAATTGGGTTCATTAATTATGGTCAACAAACCATACGAGCTGCAAGATACATTGGTCAAAGTTTCATGATTACCTTATCTCACGCAAATCGTTTACCGGTAACTATTCAATATCCTTATGAAAAATTAATCACATCCGAGCGGTTCCGCGGTCGAATCCATTTCGAATTTGATAAATGCATTGCTTGTGAAGTATGTGTTCGCGTATGTCCTATAGATCTACCTGTTGTAGATTGGAAATTGGAAACGGACATTCGAAAAAAACGGTTGTTTAATTACAGTATTGATTTCGGAATCTGTATATTTTGTGGCAACTGCGTTGAGTATTGCCCAACAAATTGTTTATCAATGACTGAAGAATATGAGCTTTCCACTTATAATCGTCACGAATTGAATTATAATCAAATTGCTTTAGGTCGTTTACCAATGTCAGCAATTGAAGATTATACAATTCGAACTATTTTTAATTCACCTGAAAAAAATTGATAAATTGCCTTTGATTAATGGATTAATGATTAAAGATTCATTAAATAAAAATGAATTAAAGAAAGAACAATTTTGAATTATTACATTAAAAATTAAGATTTCTATTTCTATATTTAGAATTTCTATATTTCTATCTATCTATATATACTTAATATATATATATAGATAGATAGATAGATATTTTTTATCTAAACTTAAAGATTTATAAGTATAGAATGAGATTTCTTTCATTTTGTTTGGTCAATAACTACAAAAACTACAAACCCTAATTATTACTATTGGTTTGATGATTGGTTGGTAAAAATTCCATCATTGTTTCATTTTGATTTAAAATATATTAATAGAGTTATATTATAATAATAGAGTTAGGATTCTATCCATAATTATTTTAAAATCAAAATTCGAGTCTTTACCTGTTCAAGAAAGAAAGAGCGCGATTAGTCCAATAGCTGTATCTATAGTAAGTTCCACTTCTTAGGGTGGAATTCAATTAGAAATCTATTAGCATTTTAAATAGTCTTTTTTCCTGGTCGGAGTCAATAAGGTCATGAAAAAACAATTAATGTTTTTTATCTTGTATTTTACGCACAATGGATTTATCTGGACCAATACATGATTTTCTTTTAGTCTTTCTGGGATTAGGTCTGATATTCGGAGGTCTAGCAGTAGTATTGCTTAGTAATCCAATTTATTCTGCCTTTTCTTTGGGATTCGTTCTTGTTTGTATATCCTTATTTTATATTTTATCAAATTCTCATTTTGTAGCTGCTGCGCAGCTCCTTATTTATGTAGGAGCTATAAATGTTTTAATTCTATTTAGTGTGATGTTCATGAATGGTCCAGAGTATTCAAAAGGTTTTAATCTTTGGGCTGTTGGAAATGGGGTCACCTCTCTAGTTTCTATAAGTATTTTTATTTTATTAATTACTTTTATTTCAGATACGACCTGGTACGGGATTATTTGGACTACAAGAGCAAACCAGATTCTCGAACAAGATTTAATAAATACTGGCCAACAAATTGGAATTCATTTATCAACAGATTTTTTTCTTCCGTTTGAATTCATTTCAATAATTCTTTTAGTTGCTTTAATAGGTGCGATTACTGTGGCTCGTGAGCCATAAATCCGTAAAATTAGTAACCACAATACAAATTTCACTCTGTTCTAGATTATCACATATATTTTTCGCCAATTCGATTTTAAGATTATTCATAATAAAACTCCTTTTATTCGACCTATTACTAAATATATGTCTTTGCTCTGTACTTGTAATATTCTTAATTGTAGTTAATCCAATCTGTTAATCTTGAATTTTTATTCGTTGTTTATGTTTATATTGAAATAAATTGAAATTTATAAGGAGTTGGTCTATGATGCTCGAACATGTACTTGTTTTCAGTGCCTATTTATTTTCTATCGGTATCTATGGATTGATTACGAGTCGAAATATGGTTAGAGCCCTTATGTGTCTTGAACTTATACTAAATGCTGTTAATATGAATTTCGTAATATTTTCTGATTTTTTTGATAGTCGCCAATTAAAAGGAAATATTTTTGCAATTTTTGTTATATCTATCGCAGCCGCCGAAGCTGCTATTGGACCGGCTATCGTTTCGTCAATTTTTCGTAATCGAAAATCAATTCGTATTAATCAATCCAATTTGTTGAATAAGTAATATTGATGATATAAAATAGAATGTTTATATTCATTAATTCGAATTTAAATTGGTATCTATGATACATAATGTATCTGATCGTGTTTGTGAAAATAGAAAAAATTAAAGTATCTTGGCTTTATCTTATGAATCGATGTGGAATGAAATATTGAATAGAAAAATTCTGGCAAATCGTTGATTCATCTGGTGTCTAAATATATAAAAATTTAGGAATTTACTAGGTCGAAAATTTATGACATTAAAAAAAATTAAAAGATCCAATGTCACACTCAGTAAAAATTTATAATACATGTATAGGGTGCACTCAATGTGTTCGGGCCTGCCCCACGGATGTATTAGAAATGATACCTTGGGACGGATGTAAAGCTAAACAAATAGCTTCCGCCCCAAGAACAGAAGATTGCGTCGGTTGTAAGAGATGTGAATCCGCCTGCCCAACGGATTTCCTGAGTGTACGAGTTTATTTATGGCATGAAACAACTCGAAGCATGGGTCTAGCTTATTGACTCTTTCCATAAAACCATAAAAAGCCACTTGAACCCATTTGGTTTTTTGTTTACCGACAAAAACCCGTACTTGAAAAACCAATATTGGTTTTTCAAGTACGGGTTTTTGTGGCCCAAGTGTATCTTGTCTTTACCACGAATTCTTTTCCTTGGTCAACAACATTTGTCCTTTTACCAATATCTGCGGGTTGTTTAATTTTCTTTTTCCCTCATAAAGGAAATAAGATAATTAGGTGGTATACTATTTCTATCTGTATATTAGAACTTCTTTTAATGACCTATGCTTTCTCTTATTATTTCCAATTGGACGATCCATTAATTCAATTAGCGGAGGATTATAAGTGGATCGATTTCTTGGATTTTGATTGGCGATTGGGGATAGATGGACTCTCGCTAGGACCCATTTTATTGACAGGATTTATCACGACTTTAGCTACTTTAGCGGCTCGGCCAGTTACTCGAGATTCCAGATTATTTCATTTTCTGATGTTAGCGATGTATAGTGGCCAAATAGGATTATTTGCTTCTCAAGATCTTTTACTGTTTTTCATTATGTGGGAGTTAGAATTAATTCCCGTTTATCTACTTCTATCCATGTGGGGAGGAAAGAAACGTTTGTATTCAGCTACAAAATTTATTTTGTATACTGCGGGCAGTTCTATTTTTTTATTAATGGCAGCTTTGGGTCTCGCTTTATATGCGTTCAATGAACCAACATTCAATTTTGAAAAATCAGCCAATCAATCATATCCTGTAAGCCTAGAAATACTATTCTATATTGGGTTTCTTGTTGCTTTTGCTGTCAAATCACCGATTATACCTTTCCATACATGGTTACCAGACACCCACGGAGAAGCACATTATAGTACTTGTATGCTCTTAGCTGGAATCTTATTAAAAATGGGGGCATATGGATTGATTCGAATCAATATGGAATTATTACCCCACGCCCATTCTTTATTTTCTCCCTGGTTGGTAATAGTAGGCGCAATACAAATAATCTATGCAGCTTTAACATCTTCTGGTCAACGAAATTTAAAAAAGAGAATAGCCTATTCTTCTGTATCTCATATGGGTTTCATAATTATAGGGATTTGCTCTATAAGTGATATGGGACTCAATGGCGCTGTTTTACAAATAATATCACATGGATTTATTGGTGCTGCACTTTTTTTCTTGGCGGGGACGAGTTATGATAGAATACATCTTGTTTATCTTGACGAAATGGGCGGAATGGCTACCCTAATGCCAAAAATATTCACGATGTTCAGTGTCTTATCATTAGCCTCCCTTGCATTACCGGGCATGAGTGGTTTTGTTGCGGAATTAATAGTCTTTCTTGGAATAATTACCAGCCAAAAATATCTTTTAATGCCAAAAATTCTAATTACTTTTATAATGGCAGTTGGAATGATATTGACTCCTATTTATTTATTATCCATGTTACGCCAAATGTTCTATGGATACAAGCTGTTTGATGCTGCAAACTCGTATTTTTTTGATTCTGGGCCCCGGGAATTTTTTGTTTCGATATGTCTACTTTTACCAGTAATAGGTATTGGACTTTTTCCGGATTTCGTTTCCTCATTAGTAGTTGAGAAGGTTAGTGCTATTCTATCTAATTATTTTAATAGGTAGTTATTCGAAATAAAACAAAAAATCAATCAAAAAAAAAACCAATTCTTTCATTAAAAGAAAAAAAGAAGAATTACAACCAAATATCTTTGGCATTTGTGAGAACCTTTTGAATTACTATATTACTTGATTCAAAAGGTTCTCACAAATGCCACTTAACTGAGGTTTCTTATATATCTATAATTATTATAGAATATAATAATAATATATTTCTTATATTCTAATTATAGGCTGGGCTGGGTTGGGTTGTCCTATGGTTTTATTCGTCAATACTTTTTTTTTCAATTCAATTTAATGTAAATGAACCATAACTATGTAGTCCTATTCCCAATAAATTAACCCCAAAATAGCATACCCAGATTATAAGAAAGCCTATAGAAGCAACAATTTCAGAACTGAAACCTTGAAAATTTTTATTGGTTCGAGTATGCAAATAAATTGCAAATATGACCCAAGTAATAAATGCCCAAGTTTCTTTTGGGTCCCAATTCCAATAGGACCCCCATGTTTCATTAGCCCAGACTGCTCCTGAAAGGATACCTATGGTTAAAAAGATAAACCCTATACTAATAATACGATAACTCCAATTATCCAATTGTTGAATCAACTGAAATCTGTAATAATTCCTATCCTTATTCCTATTTGTCTTTAAAGACAAAGAAGAATAAGTTCGTGACAAATCGTTCCTTTGCCTCATGTAAAGGATGGAAAGGATCTTGGCGAAGGAAAAATCTTTTAAGAAATTTATGCTTTTTTTAACAGTTCTTATGACGACTTTTCGAAATCGAATTACTAGAAGTGCTACTGATAATAATGATCCACATAAAAGAGCTGCATAGCCCAATATCATCATACTTACGTGCATCATTAACCACTGGGATTGCAGAGCGGGTACTAAGATTTCGGATTGATGCATATCAGTTAAAAAACCCGAAGTAGCAAAGCTTTGGGTACAAAAAGTACTAGGCGCGGTTATTACGCTTAATAAATTTTGATGCTTTTTAAAATAAGGAACCATATGAATAATGGAGAAACCCCAAGAAAGGAATATTAATGATTCATATAAATTACTTATTGGTAAATGTTTCAAATAAATCCAACGAGTAATTAATAATCCTGTTATACAGCAAAAAGTCATTAGCATACCCTTTTCTGACGAATCGGATAGTTCGGTAAATTCAGCGACTAATAAACTTAGCAAATTAATTAAAATTACAATTGAAACCACCGAAAACGATATATGAGTCAATACATGCTCAAAACTTAACATAATCATAAAAGACAAAAAAAAACGTAATAAAGTTACTTTAATTATGCATAAGGCATATTTAAATTGGGAATTCAATTCATTATACGATTTTTTGTATCCTTTTGAAAACAAAAAGACGTTATGCCGCTACTCGGACTCGAACCGAGATGCTCTAGCACTGCTTCCTAAGAGCAGCGTGTCTACCGATTTCACCATAGCGGCTTGCTCAACATTATAATAACCTATTTGGATTCAATCGTCAAACTTAAGGGGCTCAATTTAATAGAATATTTTTTAAGTCAATCAAATTAATGAAAAAACAATTGGAATTCTAAATTCCAATTTTAGTGATCCATTTTAAGGATTTCTGGAAATCTTTTTTTGTATTACTCGTTAGAATTTCATTCTGTAGCGAACTTTTATTAGGATTTAGTAAACCAATTAGATATTGATCTCCGGGTATATTATATAATAAAAAATAAAAAAAGAGTTGTTAGTTCTGTCCAAAAAGATTGACCAATTCAATATATATATTTTGATACAATGTTGGGCCCAAACATATGATCATGATCAAAACGAGATTTTTAAAAATTTATACAGTTTGATCTACCTAAAAGTGAAAGGCACCTTTTTTTTTCTTAATTGAGTTGAAAGCAAAAAAAGGTTGATTCCATTTTCTATAGTTATTTCAAATAATAATTGTTAAGAAAGTTAGAAAATAAGCTTGAAACTTATTCAAATTCTTGATTTATTTTTTTTACTAAAGACCTTAGATTTGCCCTTTTCTATTCAATTTTCCATTCAAAGTTTAAATAAAAATACAAATAAAAATCAAACACGTCTTAATCTTTTGATTTTGTCTCTTTATTTATTATTGTTATGCTTTTTTATGATTCTGACAAGTGGGTCGATGGGGAAAATCAGAATCCCCATCCCCAAAATGATAAACGAAATTCTACTTTTTCTCATATCAAGTCGAGTTCAATTAGCCCAGGTTTTTCTTTTTTATTTGTCGCACAAAAAAACTTTTCGAATTACCAGTAGAAAGGGATTTTGCTAAGGAAAAAGCTTTCAACGCTGCCCAAGATCCTTTTCTTTTCCAAATATTTTTTCGAATACGCTTTTTTGCTATAGAAGTGCGCTTTTTTGGAACTGCCATTAAAAAAAAAAGAAAGTAATTAATATTCTATATGGATGTGAAAGACATCTATTGTTAAAAAAAAACACATTCTTTATTATATCGAAGATATCGATCTTTTTAGTTAGTCTTTATATGATATTCTCTTCATCTTCATAAAAAAGCGTGTCCATTTATTTCTTATTTTTCTCTTTCGATTTATATCCTTTTTCATCATACTACATTAATCAAGAACTATTTCTTTATTGAATTGAGTAAGGATCTGATAAAAACAATCTTTTTTTTATCATTCCGATTCAAATTCAAATAAAAATCGAGTACTATTTTTGATAAAATTCTTCACTCTTTCTATGTGTATCTATATGTATAAAAATCCTTATTAATTATTGTAATTTATAATAATAAATGCAAATTTCATTTTAGAATTAGGTATCCTTTTCTATTTTCACTAGTATCCTTGTGATATCATTTGACCAATTTAAACTTCTTAATTTGAATATATGAAGTATTTGGAAAAAGATTAAGAATAATTTTAAATAATGAGATTTTTTTATGGAACATACATATCAATATTCATGGCTTATACCTTTCGTTACACTTCCAGTCCCTATGTTAATAGGAATGGGACTCCTACTTTTCCCGGCGTCAACAAAAAAACTTCGTCGTATGTGGGCTTTTTCAAGTATTTTTTTGTTAAGTACAGTTTTCGTTTTTTCGACCAATCTGTCTATTCAGCAAATAAATAGCAGTTCTGTCTATCAATATATATGGTCGTGGACCATTAACAATGATTTTTCTTTAGAGTTTGGATATTTGATCGACTCACTTACTTCTATTTTGTTAATATTAATTACTACGGTTGGAATTTTTGTCCTTATTTATAGTGATAGTTATATGTCTTATGATCAAGGCTATTTAAGATTTTTTGCTTATATGAGCTTTTTCAATACTTCAATGTTGGGATTAGTTACTAGTTCGAATTTAATACAAATCTATATTTTTTGGGAATTAGTTGGAATGTGTTCCTATCTATTAATAGGGTTTTGGTTCACACGACCGATTGCGTCCAATGCTTGTCAAAAGGCGTTTGTAACTAATCGTGTAGGCGATTTTGGTTTATTATTAGGAATTTTAGGTCTTTATTGGATAACGGGCAGTTTTGAATTTCAGGATTTGTTTGAAATATTCAATAACTTAATTTCGAATAATGACAATGAACTTTTCTTTTTTACTTTGTGCGCCTTCCTATTATTTTCCGGTGCAATTGCTAAATCTGCGCAATTCCCCCTTCATGTATGGTTACCAGATGCCATGGAAGGACCCACCCCTATTTCCGCTCTGATACACGCGGCTACTATGGTAGCCGCGGGAATTTTTCTTGTAGCTCGACTTCTTCCTCTTTTCGTAGTCATACCTTATATAATGAATCTAATAACTTTGATAGGGATAATAACAGTATTTTTAGGAGCTACTTTAGCTCTTGCTCACAAAGATATTAAAAGAAGTTTAGCCTATTCGACAATGTCTCAATTGGGTTATATGATGTTAGCTTTAGGTATGGGGTCTTATCGAGCCGCTTTATTTCATTTGATTACTCATGCATATTCGAAAGCCTTGTTGTTTTTAGGATCTGGATCCATTATTCATTCAATGGAAGCTATTGTTGGCTATTCCCCAGATAAGAGCCAAAATATGATTCTTATGGGGGGTTTAACAAAACGTGTTCCAATTACAAAAAACGCTTTTTTATTAGGAACTCTTTCTCTTTGTGGTATTCCACCCCTCGCCTGTTTTTGGTCTAAAGATGAAATTCTTAATGATAGTTGGTTGTATTCACCTATTTTCGGAATAATAGCTTGTTCGACGGCGGGATTAACAGCCTTTTATATGTTTCGGATTTATTTACTTACTTTTGGGGGGCATTTCAATGTTCATTTTACAAATTACAGCGGTAAAAAAAGCAGTGCGCTCTATTCACTATCTCTATGGGGTAAAGGAGAATCAAAAATGTTAAAAAAAAAAATGGGTTTATTAGCTTTATTAACAATCAATAATAGTGAACGGGCTTCTTTTTTTTGCGAGAAAAGATATCAAATTGACGGTACTATAAAAAAGATGACGCACCCTTTTGTTATTAATCATTTTGGAACTAAAAGCATTTTTTCCTATCCGCAAGAATCAGATAATACTATGTTATTTCCAATGTTAGTTTTGGGACTATTTACTTTCTTTATTGGAGCAATAGGAATTCCTTTTAATCAATTTAATCAAGAAGGGGTGGATTTAGATATATTATCTAAACTGTTAAGTCCATCTTTAAACCTTTTGCATCAGAATGCAAATAATTCTGCGGATTTTTATGAATTTGTAACAAAGGCCGCTTTTTCGATCAGTATAGCTTTTTTTGGAATATTTATAGCCTCTTCTTTATATAAGCCGGTTTATTCATCCTTACAGAATTTTAAGTTCTTCAATTTGTTCGTCAAAAAGGGTCCTAAAAGAATTTTTTGGGATAAAACAATAAACATGATATATGATTGGTCTTATAATCGTGCTTACATAGATACTTTTTATGCACGATTTTTAACTAAAGGTATAAGACAATTAGTAGAATTTACTCTGTTTTTTGATAGACGAGTAATTGATGGAATTATCAATGGGATCGGTGTTATGAGTTTCTTTATAGCAGAAGGTATCAAATATGTAGGAGGCGGACGGATCTCTTCTTATCTCTTAGTTTTTTTATTTTATATATTAATATTAATTTTGATTAATTTACTATTTTATTAATTTTAACTCTCTTCTAATATTATTATTTTTCTATTAAATATTAAAATAAAATATATATTTTATTTCATATGATATGAATTATCATGTTTATCTTGAATTATACTTTAATTTCCTTTTCTATTAATTCTATATTTTCGAGAATTCGAATTCTATATTAATTATTAATATATTTAATATTTTTTATTAAAAAGTTTAGTTTAGGTTGGTTTTAGGTTGGTTAATAGGTGAATTTTTTACCATAAAATGAAATCCTCCTCCTACCGCCCATTTTTAAAATAGTTTTATTGATCAGGAATAATAACAAAAAATGGAATAAGAATAATAAATAAGAATGTCAATTCATTTTTCTTTTTATACACAAAAATCTTCAATTCGTTAGCAATTCCGAATTTTGTCAAATAGAATTTCTTATTAATTAATACAATTTTTTTTTTCTTTTTTTTTAGTTGGCTAGAAATAAAAAAGGATAGTATATCTCTTCACTTACAAAAGAGAAAATTTTGTATCTCAAAGTAAATTCCATGGCTTCCTTTCTAGATAGAATTGATAGGCAATCGAATTCCAGGTATCAGAATAGAATATAGAATATAGAATGGAAAACAAGGAATGTGTCTATATCCTTGTTTTCCTATATTAGATCAGATATGCTATAGAATATATATATATGACAAACGTACCTTTATTTCATTTTCAATTGTGGATAGATACGTATCCTTAACATACTGAACCGACTGGAATTATTTGTATTAAACCAAAAGCGGTTCATACAAGCTAAATCTTCGAATCGAAAATTGGGCCAAAGAAAAAGTTTGAATTGAAGTAGTTTCTTTTTCTCTCTATCAAAATATTTACTTTTTTCTATAATGTCAAAGCGGCTGCAGTTTTTTCTATTATTACTTTTGAAAAGTTCTGTATTCATATGAATATCATTTTCTTTTTTTGAATTGAAAGAGAGTAGAATTCTCAACTCTCTACGACTTCTAGTGGATAAAAGATTTTCAGGAACAAGAAAATCTTTTTTCTTTCTAAATCCAATTAGACTTTTAAGTCTTTCAATAGATTTGAAAAAATTCTCTTTATTAATATAGCTTTTTTCTCCGCATCCTTGATTAATTTGTTGTTTGGTCTTATGAACCAATAAAATAGCTATGGTTTGATACATAAGAAATTTTCCATTAAGCTTCGTCTTGTTTTTTTTCGGTACATGCGGAATCTCAACAACCAATCTTCCTCTAGAGATCAATTTTAGATCTCCCCTAGTCCTATCCTTAAGCCGAGCATTTTTCTTTTGACTCCGAAAAGCAAAAATGTCCACATTAAATTCTCTTCGTCGAATCAAGGATTTAATCCATAGATTTTTCTTTGTTTTGTCCTTTTGAAATTTGAAAGAAGGCCTTGTCTTTTAGCAGGTAAGTATATGTTTGGATATTCGACGAAATGCTTTCGTCTACATCCTTAGCATCTATGGTCGCTCTGAATGGCTGGTGAGCTCGCCGTTTGAGTGGACTCAAAAGAAAATTCCGCCAACCGGTGTTTTCTGTTCTACTGGTGTTTCCTGTTCTACTGGTGTTTTTTGTTCTCCTTCTCCTGGTGCTTTGTGGTGTACTGATGATTATTCTGCTCCTGGTTTGTGGTCTCCTGATGATTATTCTTCTCTTGGCGTTTTTTATTTTTGGTCTACTGGTGATTACGCTTCTACTGGTGATTAGTCTTCTACTGGTGTTTCTTGTTCTCCTGGTGGTTCTCTTTGGTATTCTGAGAATTGATTGAAGATTCACTGGGTTCTGAAATCGAGTTTCTTTATAATTGAAAAGAAGTAATTGGGTTGGTATTACCCACGGTCTTCTCTTATATGCGTTGTAAAGTTTGTCGAATTTTGAAAAAAAGAACCCCAATTCAAAATTTGATACGAGACAGTATACTATTTCGTCATTCATTCCCATCCAATCTAACTCAGGTGGGTGTCTTTTTACAAATTCTTGACCTCTTTTGACAAGCATAGGATACAAAATATCTTTGTCACAAAAACGATCTCGGTCACCGTCTTTCTCAATTATTTGATATTTATTCCCCTTACTCTCCGTTTCAGTATTTTCTTTGTTTTTTTCAATATTAATCCAGAATTCCATTTTTTCTTTGTTTGTAAGACAAAAATGGAAAATTCTCCAATCCAAATATTTTCTCTTCGGGCTTTTCTCCATATCGAAAAGAGCCTCTGATTCTAGATAATCGGCAACAAAAGACTTCTGTGATACTAGATATTTGGCAGGATTCTCTGCTTCTAGAAAACCTGGAACGCACTCCGATTCGGGAATCCCCTCTAATTCTAGAAAAAATAGAAAGTCCTCTGTTTCTAGAGAATCGGCAATCCCCTCTGATTGTAGAGAATTTTTGAAATTTTCTAGAGAATTCGGGAAATTAGAGTTAGGTATACTTAGCGAAGGTGTACCTCTTAAGATATGAAAGAATTCCCTTTTCATTTTATCGGTTTTGTAATTAAAACAAATTTTTTTCTTATCGCCGCTATAGCTATAATTAATGGATTTATGTGATAAAAGATTATATCTGTTGTGTTTTTTAGAATTATCTTTTACTTTGAGTAATAAATCCAATTCAGAGAAATTCGATTTGTTTAAATCTTTATTTTTAACTGTATCTTTATTTTTAACTGTGCGCTGTATATTTTGCTGGGACCCCATCATCAGTATTGACAAAAATATCTACACGTCTTTTTATTCGTACAAAATTTCAATCTGGAGGATTCGCTACGTCGATTTCTTGCACCCTGTTCACCAGTGCGAGTGCGTTAGTACAGCGTTCAATTATTTTCTTTCGCCAATGTAGTACTGCATTAGACAATAAAGAGTTTAAAATTAGTATTCGATCGTCTTCCTGTAAATCGATTTTTTCTTCCTTGCGAGCTGGAAATAAAGAGAGCCCTTTAA